AACTATTCAATCAAATGATATTGAGCATGTTTCCCATCTCTTCTTGAAAAACAAGCGGGCTATTTCTTTGCAAAATTGTGCTCAATTTCATATGTGGCAATTCCGTCAAGATCTCTTCGTTAGTTGGGGGAAGAATCCGCACGAATCGGATTTTTTGAGTAACATGTCGAGAGAGAATTGGATTTGGTTAGACAATGTGTGGTTGGTAAACAAGGATCGGTTTTTTAGCAAGGTACAGAATGTATCATCAAATATTCAATATGATTCGACGAGATCTAGTTTCATTCAAGTAACGGATTCTAGCCAATTGAAAGGATCTTCTGATCAATCCAAGGATCATTTCGATTCCATTAGGAATGAGGATTCGAAATATCACACATTGATCAATCAAAGAGAGATTCAGCAACTAAAAGAAAGATCGATTCTTTGTTGGGATCCTTTCTTTCTTCAAACGGAACGAACAGAGATAGAATCAGAGCGATTCCCTAAAAGCCTTTCTGGATATTCCTCAATGTGCCGACTATTCATGAAACGTGAGAAGGAGATGAATAATCATCTGCTTCCGGAAAAAATCGAAGAATTTCTTTGGAATCCGGCAAGAGCCAATCGTTCTTTTTTCTCTGACAGATGGTCAGAACTTCATCTGGGTTCGAATCCTACTGAGAGGTCCACTAGAGATCAGAAATTGTTGAAGAAAGAACAAGATGTTTCTTTTGTTCTTTCCAGGCGATCGGAAAATAAAGAAATAGTTAATATATTCAAGATAATTATGTACTTACAAAATACCGTCTCAATTCATCCTATTTCATCAGATTCGGGATGTGATATGGTTCCGAAGGATGAACTGGACAGTTCCAATAAGATTTCATTCTTGAACAAAAATCCGTTTTTTAGTTTATTTCATTTATTCCATGACCGGAACAGGGGGGGATACACGTTACACCACGATTTTGAATCAGAAGAGATATTTCAAGAAATGGCAGATCTATTCACTCTATCAATAACTGAGCCGGATCTGGTGTATCATAAGAAATTTACTTTTTCTATTGATTCCTCCGGATTGGAGCAAAAACAATTCTTGAATGAGGTATTCAACTCTAGGGATGAATCGAAAAATCAATCTTTATTGGTTCTACCTCCTCTTTTTTATGAAAAGAATGAATCTTTTTATCGAAGGATCATAAAAAAATGGGTCCAGACCTCTTGCGGGAATGATTTGGAAGATCCAAAACCAAAAATAGTGGTATTTGCTAGCAACAACATAATAGAGGCAGTCAATCAATATAGATTGATCCGGAATCTGATTCAAATCCAATATAGCATCCCTGGTTACATAAGAAATGTATTGAATCGATTCATTAAAAAGAATCGATTCGATCGCAACTTCGAATATGGAATTCAAGGGTATCAAATAGGAAATGATACTCTGAATCATAGAACTATAATGAAATACACGATCAACCAACATTTATCAAATTTGAAAAAGAGTCAGAAGAAATGGTTCGATCTTCTTATTTTGATTTCTCGAACGGAGAGATCCATGAATCGGGATCCTAATGCATATAGATACAAATGGTCCAATGGAATAAAGAATTTCCAGGAACATTTGGATCATTTCATTTCTGAGCAGAATAGCCGTTTTCAAGTAGTGTTCGATCGATTCCATATTAATCAATATTCGATTGATTGGTCTGAGGTTATCAACAAAAAATATTTGTCTAAGTCACTTTGTTTCTTTTTGTCCAAGTTTCTTCTCTTTTTGTCTAACTCACTTCCTTTTTTCTTTGTGAGTTTCGGGAGTATCCCCATTCATAGGTCCGAGATCCATATCTATGAATTGAAAGGTCCGAATGATCCACTCTGTAATCAGTTGTTAGAATCAATAGGTATTCAAATCTTTCATTTGAAAAAATGGAAACCCTTATTATTGGATGACTATGATACTTCCCAAAAATCGAAATTCTTGATCAATGAAGGAATAATATCACCATTTTTGTTCAATAAGATACCAAAGTGGATGATTGACTCATTCCATACTAGAAAGAATTGCAGGAAATCTTTTGATAACACGGATTCCTATTTCTCAATGATATCCCACGATCAAAACAATTGGCTGAATCCCGTAAAACCATTTCATCGAAGTTCATTGATATCCTCTTTTTATAAAGCAAATCGACTTCGATTCTTGAATAATCGATATCACTTCTGTTTCTATTGTAACAAAAGATTTCCTTTTTATGTGGAAAAGGCCTGTATCAATAATTATGATTTTACGTATGGACAATTCCTCAATATCTTGTTCATTCGCAACAAAATATTATATTTTTGCGGTGGTAAAAAAAAACATGCTTTTGGGGAGAGAGATACTATTTCACCAATCGAGTCACAGGTATGTAACATATTGATACCTAACGATTTTTCGCAAAGTGGCGACGAAGGGTATGACTTGTACAAATCTTTCCATTTTCCAATTCGATCCGATTCATTCGTTCGTAGAGCTATTTACTTGATCGCAGACATTTCTGGAACACCTCTAACAGAGGGACAAATAGTCAATTTTGAAAGAACTTATTGTCAACCTCTTTCAGATATGAATCTATCTGATTCAGAAGGGAAAAACTTGCATCAGTATCTCAATTTCAATTCAAACATGGGTTTGATTCACACTCCATGTTCTGATAAATATTTACCATCCGAAAAGAGGAAAAAATGGAGTCCTTGTCCAAAAAAATGCCTTGAGAAAGGGCATATGTATAGAACCTTTCAACGAGATAGTGCTTTTTCAACTCTCTCAAAATGGAATCTATTCCAAACATATATACCATGGTTCCTTACCTTAACAGGGTACAAATATCTAAATTTCATATTTTTAGATACTTTTTCAGACCTATTGCCGATACTAAGTAGCAGCCAAAAATTTGTATCTATTTTTCATGATATTATGCATAGATCAGATATATCATATCTTACTTATCGGATTTCATTGTGTCTTCCACAAGGGAATTTGATAAGTAAGATATGGAATCTGATAAGTGAGATTCCGAGTAATTGTTTACATAATCTTTTTCTATCCGAAGAAATTATTCATCGAAAAAATGAGTCACTATTGATATCGACACATCTGAGATCGCTAAATGTTTGGGAGTTCCTCTATTCAATCCTTTTCCTTCTTCTTGTTGCTGGATGTCTCGTTCGTACACATCTTCTCTTTGTTTCTCGAGTCTATAGTGATTTACAGACAGAGTTCGAAAAGGTCAAATCTTTGATGATTCCATCATACATGATTGAGTTGCAAAAACTTCTGGATAGGTATCCTACATCTGAACTGAATTCTTTCTGGTTAAAGAATCTCTTTCTAGTTGCTCTGGAACAATTAGGAGATTCTCTAGAAGAAATACGGGGTTTTGCTTCTGGTGGCAACATGCTATGGGGTGGTGGTCCCGCTTATGGGGTCAAATCAATACGTTTTAAGAAGAAATATTGGAATCTCATCGATCTCATAAGTCTCATACCAAATCCCATCAATCGAATCGCTTTTTCGAGAAATACAAGACATATAAGTCATACAAGTAAAGCGATCTATTCCTTGATAAGAAAAATAAAAAACGTGAATGGTGATTGGATTGATGATAAAATAGAATCCTGGGTCTCGAATAGTGATTCGATTGATGATAAAGAAAGAGAATTCTTGGTTCAGTTCTCTACTTTAACGACAGAAAAAAGGATTGATCAAATTCTATTGAGTCTGACTCATAGTGATCATTTATCAAAGAATAACTCTGGTTATCAAATGATTGAACAACCTGGAGCAATTTACTTACGATACTTAGTTGACATTCATAAAAAGTATCTAATGAATTATGAGTTCAATACATCCTGTTTAGCAGAAAGACGGATATTTCTTGCTCATTATCAGACAATTATTTATTCACAAACCATGTGGGGGGCTAATAGTTTTCATTTCGCATCTCATGGAAAACCCTTTTCGCTCCGCTTAGCCCTACTCCCCCCTAGGGGTATTTTAGTGATAGGTTCTATAGGAACTGGACGATCCTATTTGGTCAAATACCTAGCGACAAACTCCTATGTTCCTTTCATTACAGTATTTCTGAACAAGTTCCTGGATAACAAGCCTAAGGGTTTTCTTATTGATGATAGTGACGATAGTGACGATATTGATGATAGTGACGATATCGACCGTGACCTTAATATGGAGCTGGAGCTTCTAACTATGATGAATATGCTAACTATGGATATGATGCCGGAAATAGACCGATTTTATATCACCTTTCAATTCGAATTAGCAAAAGCAATGTCTCCTTGCATAATATGGATCCCAAACATTCATGATCTGGATGTGAATGAGTCGAATTACTTATCCCTCGGTCTATTAGTGAACTATCTCTCCAGGGATTGTGAAAGATGTTCCACTAGGAATATTCTTATTATTGCTTCGACTCATATTCCCAAAAAAGTAGATCCCGCTCTAATAGCTCCGAATAAATTAAATACATGCATTAAGATGCGAAGACTTCTTATTCCACAACAACGAAAGCACTTTTTCACTCTTTCATATACTAAGGGATTTCACTTGGAAAAGAAAATGTTCTATACTAATGGATTCGGTTCCATAACCATAACTATGGGTTCCAATGTACGAGATCTTGTAGCACTTACTAATGAGGCCTTATCGATTAGTATTATACAAAAAAAATCCATTATAGACACTAATATAATTAGATCTGCTCTTCATAGGCAAACTTGGGATTTGCGATCTCAGGTAAGATCGGTTCAGGATCATGGGATCCTTTTCTATCAGATAGGAAGGGTTGTTTCACAAAATTTACTTCTAAGTAATTGCTCCATAGATCCTATATCTATCTATATGAAGAAGAAATCATGTAACGAGGGGGATTCTTATTTGTACAAATGGTACTTCGAACTTGGAACGAACATGAAGAAATTAACGATACTTCTTTATCTTTTGAGTTGTTCTGCCG